GTTTTAGTGTCCCAGATTAATCTACCATATCTTTAACAGAATAGGATTTACGAGAAATCCATCTGATTTTATATTGGGTTAACCAGAAGAAATTAATTACATAAGTTTCAAACTCTCATTTTGATCAAAAATCCGTTTTTTCTTTTTTCCTATCTTCAGAAGAATAAAGAACAGCTACCCCTTTTTATTGTTATAATCTTCTGAAAGGTAACTATCTCGATTTCATATAGAAATTCGTATAGAATCTTTGAAAAAGACTTTTCTCTAAAAAAAAGAAAGGACTTACTATCTTTGGGATCTGATGCTACACCGCTGCTCAATACCTTAGTAGATCGACTCTATTACATAAGTTGATTCCTAACTTTTATATCATATCATGACATAAGTAAGCAGTTCTTATTGTATCGGCCCGAAAACAAATTTCTCTAATTGATCTTTACGGTGTTTCTTCTCTCAATTAGATCCTTTATCCATAGAATCTAGTATATAGGCTCATTTATTTCGGCTCCTACGAAGTCTGTTTTTTTGCTACAGCTGATAAAAATCGTTGCTTTAGACGATACATATGTAGAAAGCCTATTTTTGCTAGTAAATACTAGCTTGATCTTTCTTCCCTTCTTTCTATAGTGGAGATAGCCGCGCGTAATGACAGATCACGGCCATATTATTAAAAGCTTGCGGTAAGAATGGGTTTCGCTCTAGTGCCCGGAAATAATATTCCAAAGCTTTCGTATGCTCCCCGTTGCTTGTGTGGATAAGTCCTATGTTATAGAGTATATAACTTCGATCATAGGGATCAATTTCTAGTCGCGTAGCTTCATAATAATTTTGTAAAGCTTCCGCATAATTTCCTTCGGATTGAGCCGACATCCGTTACGGTCGTTTATTTTTTTTATTCAATGAATCTCCGTTCCAAAACCGTACGTGAGACTTTCATCTCATACGGCTCCCCCCTTCTGTGCATAGTAATAAAGGGAATAATCCATACTATGTAATTCAAAATCAAAGGGGTTGGGATATTCTCATTATGAACTGACGGGGGCTGGTGTTTTTACAAGAAATCTCTAGCCAGCCTTCCTGCAAGAGGTCCATCTTTTGTGTTAAGAAAAGATGTCGATTCTAGATAGAAATAAATGGTAACTCAAACAATTTCTTTGTCCTCAACGCCTTCTATTTCAGGAATTCGTCACTTCAACGATCTTCGGTGATTATACGGGTATCCAAAATACGAACGAGATGGATGTTTGTTGTCCCAACCACTCTTAGTAGTCCCGATCCCAATAAAATGAGGAAAGGGCTAATTTATAACAAAGGTTTCGTGTTGTTGATTCCTGGGTATAGTGTAGTGCTTCTTCCTTTATGCGACCTATTAGTTAGTACTAGTTAGTACTAGTAAAGTAGGAGTGACCTGCAATACATAAAGAACCACTAGGTTTAACCTTTCGCTCAATACTAGAATCGACAATTGAAGCATCTGAGACTGCATCAATCGTGGATACACGACAGAAGGAATTGTTCTATCTCCAAATTTCACCTTCACCAAGCGTAGATTTATTTCAAGAATTCTTTTCTTTATCCCTAATCATATCTCTTTCTTGTGGGTATAAGGATGAATGAGGGTGGTAAAGTACAAGTAAATAAGAAATTCTATACACTATACATAATTAATATAAATATAAAAAGAGTCAAATCGCACCATCTCTATAATAGGTAAATGCCTCTTTTTCTCCTGAAGTTGTCGGAATTATTCGTAATAAGATATTAGCTACAATTGAAAAGGTCTTATCAATAAAATTTCCATTTATCTGAGATCTAGGCATAGTTTGCAACCCATTCTATAAATTCTTCTCATTTGATTATCCCCCTCGAGGGAAAATGATTTCACAAACAAAGAAATTGTACAGTACGAAATCACATAAAAAGAAAAACAAACAAATTCTAAAAGAAAACGAATTCGAACAAAAAAGATGTTGACCTTCCACCCTAATTGTCCCAAAGGGGCAGGGATAGATAGGAAATATTGAAATCCGATTGACTGGGGTTCATTCCAATTATACCAATAAACGTAACTCTTACTATTTTAGATAAGTTAGATAATAGCTATCCATTTGGTTTGAATTGAATGTATACACCAATGGGAATAAAAAAATCACAGATGACTCATTAATTTGTAATAGATCTATGATATGGGGTAGCTCGTGAAAAGAGTTGTTGTTGAGAAACCGAAAATAACAAAGCAAAGGAGTTTTCGAATTTCTAATTTCTATAGAACCATAGTCTAAGTCTAACTAAACTATAAGTCGAGTCTAAACGTAATTAGAATAACATAATCATAGCATAAAATGGGGTTATTTGATTCATTTCAACTCATTGGCTTAATCTAGTATAAATAGAAAAAGAAAATGATGGATCTTTGTCTTGACAAAATAGATATATCTATTTTTCGATTGGTAATATCTTTACAATCGAAAATGGTCTTTTTTTCCTTCCCTAGAAGTTGACTTTGTTTGATGAAAGGTTTTCGATTTCGAATTGATTGGCCGTGTCTGTATTGCAATAATTCAAAAGAATATGAATAACTCGCTATTCAATCGGTTTCTGGGCCATAATCCTAAGATTATATAGGAAAGGTGGCCGAGTGGTTCAAGGCGTAGCACTGGAACTGCTATGTAGACTTTTGTTTACCGAGGGTTCGAATCCCTCTCTTTCCGAATCTTATCTTATTCTAATTCACCAACAGTAGCGGTATCGACCACAATCTATCTAATAGCAATCGATACCATTATATCCAACGGTAATTCTAGAGATTCTCTATTCCTTTCCTAAGCACTTTGGTTGGTATCGGAAATTTCGAAAAAAAAAAAAAGAATAGACAAGGGGTGAGAATCTTACCGCTAGTTGTAATACAAGAATCGTAGAAAAATACGGACTTAATCCACTCTACTTCGGAAAAGGGGATCCAAATTGTCCGAAGATTTGTGTTCTTTTTATTTGATTAGGATCAAGTCTGACGTGAATAATATTCCACGACTAGCAACTCATTGATTTTTAAACCGACCCATTTACTATCTATTATTTGATTTACTACCCCTTTATATTGGGACGAGTCAAGAGTCAAATGTTTTGGCAATTCTTCGCGGGAAGCAGAATCCATAGAATTTTGAACCAGAACTTTGGATCTTTGTTCATTTCTCGTAGTAATAATATCGCGAGGTTTACAGCGATAACTTGGGATATCTACTATACGCCCATTAACTAAAACGTGTCTGTGGTTAACTAATTGTCTGGCTCCAGGAATGGTCGAGGCCATGCCCAATCGAAAAAGGATGTTATCCAAGCGCATCTCAAGTAGTTGTAGTAAAACCTGACCCGTTGATCCTTTGGCTTTTCCAGCGATACGAACATATCTAAGTAATTGTCGCTCTGTTAGCCCATAATGAAAGCGCAATTTTTGTTTTTCTTCTAAACGAATACGATATTGAGATCTTTTCCCGGAACGCGGTTGACTTCTAAGACTACTTTCAGATCTAGGTCTTTTACTAGTGAGTCCCGGTAAAGCCCCCAAACGGCGTATTTTTTTGAAACGAGGCCCTCGGTAACGAGACATAAAAACTCCTTATTTTAAAAAAATAGAAAAAAAAAAAAAAATGAAAAATGGACAGAATAAACTTAAATTAAGACTGAACTAAACGATAAACAAAGGCAAATCCGCTGAAGTACTACAAAGAAGAATGAAATGAATTGTATTCTATATATGGAAAATATTGTATATGTATACATAGGAAGTTAAGTGCCCCCTCCTTATTTTTTCTGTATGGATCTAAATCCCCCGTTTTTATCCATAGTTGGAAGTTCCTACAACATAAAAAATCCATTATCCGACGTTTGGAGAAAAGGGGAGGAGCCTTTTCAATATTCCTTGATCTCAAGAAGACGTTGTTATTTTCAATCATGAAAAAAATCGAACAAATAGAACAAGCCGGCTATCGGAATCGAACCGATGACCATCGCATTACAAATGCGATGCTCTAACCTCTGAGCTAAGCGGGCTCGCATAAAAAGAAAAAGTGCATAGAAATTCGAAAAACGCGGGGATCTTGGCTATATTCTATGAATTTTATTCTATTCATTAATGAATAGAATAAAATTCATTTTTTCATTAAATGAGTTATTTAACTATTAAAATTATAATACTATGAAAATTATATTATAATAGTTATAATAATTAACTATTAAATTAACAAGAGTATTCCAAATTTGAAGAGTTTTGTTTATGAACAATATTATCCCTAACTATTATTAGTTCTAATAGTGATTAACTATAGATATATTATATTAGCTATAACAAGATATATTATATTAGCTATAACAGATTATAGAAATTCTATAAGATTTGAGTGTTAATCTAATAGATTAGACTGTTAGGTAAATTTAATAGAGGATAAGATAAGGATAAAAATAAATAGAAAGGTAGAGATAGGGTTGCAATTCATATAATAATGAGATATTCCTACGGTTTCGTTCGGAAAGGTAGGAGATAGGACGACAAAAAAGAAGAATCAATATCGACCGTTCCAGTATTATAAACAAAAAAGTGCGAGAAGAGTTAGAGCGGAAAAGGCATATATATATATACGGGATAGGTCCACCCATATTGAATTGCAGATCTATCATTGATAGACTCTTTTTGGATTGGGCCGAACAAATACAAATATGCGCATCGAGTCTTCCTAACGAGACGAAAGAAGATAGACAAGAAATAGAATATGAAGTAGACGCTTTTTCGATATAGGGGTAAGTATATTATCTAGTGAATTACAAGGTTCCAGCCAAACTAAATGAAAGAGGAGGGTTGGATCACAATAGGACCCCTGTCTTATAAGGATAAGTAGGTGTAAAGGGGGATATGGCGAAATTGGTAGACGCTACGGACTTGATTAGATTGAGCCTTGGTATGGAAACCTACTAAGTGGTAACTTCCAAATTCAGAGAAACCCTGG